CTTTCCAGGAAGGTGTCCTAAACCGGGGATTCACCGAGACAAACAAGAGAAAATTGCGAATAAACTGCGCCTTTCTTTTATTTCTTTTTTCTTTTCTGCCTGCTGAATAAAAAAAAGGGTTGGATATAGCCCTCCACTATATCTATACAAATAGAATAGTCCATTTATTTATAAGAACTGGTAAGTGCGGAGACGGGAATCGAACCCGTGACCTCAAGGTTATGAGCCTCGTGAGCTACCAAACTGCTCTACTCCGCTCTGTAGGGCCAAAAACTGGTGGACGAAAAAGGTTGAATACAAGTCTCTACCATGTCTAGAGAAATAGAATAGTTTTTTTATTTTATACAGAATGGAGCGGGTAGCGGGAATCGAACCCGCATCGTTAGCTTGGAAGGCTAGGGGTTATAGTCGACGTTAGTTGATTATTTTTAACGTCTCTAATTCAAAACCGAACATGAAATTTTGATTTCATTCGGCTCCTTTATGGCTATTCTCACCACTTAACATCTATGTTAGCTTTTCGGTCTGAATGGAACCAAAGCTCTCCGCTTTATAGATGATCCCTATAGAGTAGGAGATAGAAATTAAATTCTCCTAAATATCTATCTAATCTACTTACTTCGTTCCCTAATTTCATTCAAGAGATCCTGAGGAAAAGAGTTGGGTTTCCACCGAGCTGAAACAATATCCTGATGGTTCTAGTAAACCAAAACTATCGTTTTTTAGCTATTGGGCTTCCATTTCTTTTTTAACTAAAAGAAGATTTAGTTACGATTGGAAATAAACTTTTTTGTATCTTCATCCATAGATCCTTTACTCATATTTATTCAATTGGAATACTTAATCCAATGCAAAATTATGCTTCGCGCCTCTGTACTCCTAATCAAATTTGTATTTTTCATGCAAATTAAATTAGTCTTTGGATACTAACCGCGAGAATGTATATTGTTCCTCAATATGCTATTGAGAGGAAAAGGATTAAACCCTTTATAAGAACTAAAGTTTTCATCGGAATATGAATATAAAAAACCTAAGGATGCCTTAAGTATGTCATTTCAAATTCAGTTATTAATAGAACGAATCACACTTTTACCACTAAACTATACCCGCTACATGTAGATTATGATACCAACACTACCCTTTGTCAAGGTTAGCCATTCGAGGAGGAAGCTAATTCCGCCTACGAAGAAAAGTGAGCCGTTGGTACTTCAATGGAAAGCCTTTAATTTCGGATTTAGGTAACCCCTCTCTAGTCTGTAAAAGAAATCTCTTCTTACCATCCCACTAGCGTATGAAACAAATGTATGCATTTCAATTAGGACCGTATTCTTTGATTATTCCTACAATATACACTAAGAGATATAGGCGACAGTACCCATCAATTCCTTTCTTCCTTTTTCTTTCCCAATTTGAATTAAGGGAAATAAAACATAAATGAAAAAAGTTCTCATGATAAGATCAGCCAATAGAAGAAAAAAGTCCTAATTCTGCAGAACATTCTGAGCACGTGAAAAGTGAATAGGCTAAAGATAAAAAAACAAAGTCTACCATTTTTTGAACAGCAGTTCTTATTCTTATTGCCCCTTTGGCCTTTTTGAACCTCGCTAGAAATAAACTTCTATATCTCAATTCAATATAGAAAATAAAATCTCTACATCTATATCTATATATATTATATATATATTAATATATACATATATTTTGTACATTATGCAGTAGATCTTTAATGGTAAATGAAAGTGGCTAATTTTTGAATAAAAAGCCCTTTTAACTCAGTGGTAGAGTAATGCCATGGTAAGGCATAAGTCATCGGTTCAAATCCGATAAAGGGCTTTTCCCTTAGTGGTAGAGTAATGCCACGGCAAGACTGAAGTCATCGATTCGAATCCGATAGAATAAAATGTCTATGTTTTTTATTGAATTTTATGACTTTGTTTAGTATGAGATGCCCGTATTTTTGGTCTGAACACTGAACGAAGCACAGAGTTTAAATTGCAAAAAAGAAAGAAAATTGGACTCTTTTTCCTGTTAGAGCAATCAAATCAATATCTGTACTGAACTAATCTAGAATCCTTTTTATTAATCTAGTCTTATTCTATATCCTTTAGAAATAAAAAGAAGTAAAAGGAATTTCCCTAAAAAGCAGGGGATGATCCGCGAATTAACCTAACCATCAACTAAAAAAAAAAAAAAAATCGTATGAAAGCATAAAAGTAGGAAAGGCTCTTTTCTTTGATCTATTTATACTCTTCGATTCGAGTATATTGACAATTCCAAAAAACTGCTCATACTATCATTATAGTATAATGACGAGTGGTTCTATTATAGTACTATCGTCTATTGATGCCCCTATCGTCTAGTGGTTCAGGACATCTCTCTTTCAAGGAGGCAGCGGGGATTCGACTTCCCCTGGGGGTAGGGAGTATTATAAAAAGAGGTTAATCGTAGATTATCAAAAATCCTAGAATAAATTCTTCCTGGGTCGATGCCCGAGCGGTTAATGGGGACGGACTGTAAATTCGTTGACGATATGTCTACGCTGGTTCAAATCCAGCTCGGCCCAAAAATCTAGGGCTTTGTGAATATGAACTAAATCCATATCCATTTTTTTCTTCCATAACAAAAATATCTGATCCATAGAAATAAAGGGTAAGGATAAAAGAAGGGGCAAATTTATTTCTAAGCCATATCTCTCTTATTCTTTTCTTACAAAGAAAACAGTTTTTCTTATTGAAAGATGGATTATCAGTTGTTTTAGCGATAAAAAATCGCGGCATACTAGTTATGCCACTCTCACTATACCCACATATCCTATGTGGGTGTAGTAGTATATGATTCATCTATTTCTTAGAGTGCGACAGACGACTCTTCTTAGGATTTTATTTAAGAATAGGTATGTCATACACCCCGCAGGGATTGTAGTTCAATTGGTTAGAGCACCGCCCTGTCAAGGCGGAAGCTGCGGGTTCGAGCCCCGTCAGTCCCGAACTAGGGTTCAATGAATTCTTGGAAAGAATCCACCGCGTTCTCAGTCCATTTGTCGATTCCTTTTTTTTATGAATCTGCTCTCATCTTTAGACCCCAAAAACAGATATTGACAGTAACCTAATAAAATAAAAACCAAGCAAACGCTCTTTTTCCTAAATTAAAATATTGGATCTTTTTTATTTAAGATCCTCTTTTCTCCATCTCATTTCTATTTCTACTGCTTATTTAGATGTCTATGTGACCCATATGAAGTCGGTTATATAATACATACATGCATACATATTTGTATGTATAACTATGGGAAAAGGGAAGGGAAATTGGATAAGAAAGATTCTTGGCTATACATATATATAGAAAAGCGAAAGTAGAAAAGGAGGAAAAATAGAGGGGTTCCAAATCCAATCAAAAAACCTATTTTGGTTTTAGTATAGATAAGGGATCTTCCTATGTTATATTATTCCACTATCAACCATGAATTGATTTGATAGATCCTATATTCATAATATTGAATTGATTCAGTATTATCAGAATGCAAGTCCTCCCCTTGAATTTATAGTGATACCCGCTTTTCCTCTCCATGGGATTATATCCCGAGTTATTGTGAAAAAAAAAAATAAAGAAGTTATGGAAGTAAATATTCTCGCATTTATTGCTACTGCATTGTTCATTCTAGTTCCTACTGCCTTTTTACTTATTATTTATGTAAAAACAGCCAGCCAAAATGATTAATTGGAATTCCAATTAATCATTGAAGAAATGAAAAGGGATAAAAGAAAATAAAAATCCAAGTCTTAAATGAAAGGATCCAGTTGGAATCCTAAAGTGTGGTAGAAAGAACTACATATAGTTTTTTCTACCACACTTTAGATTCTTTCTATTATATTGTCTTGAATCTACATAGAATATATTAGTAGATTGAAATAGTAATCTAATTCAACTTCTTTTTTCACTGCATCTACTTAATTTCAAGCAAGTAAAAATCTAAAAAATCGAAGACAATGCTTCATCGAAAGAATCCATGGAGAGGTAGAAAAATAATACGAGAATAGACTATAATAAAAGAAAAAAAGTAAATAAAAGGAAAAAACCCGCGAATCTTTCATACTTAAAAATGACGCGAGATGCTCCACGCGAGATCCTTCAAAAAAAAGAACAAAAAAAAATTTCGAAGAAAAGAGTATAAATGGAAAATGTGCAATATGTTGTGAATAGCTTCGTCTAAGAAAGTCTAATTTTCTTATGTAAAGAACTTTTTTTTACTCGTCACTTCTAGTAGAAATTCTTAATTACTAGAATTGATCTTTCTATTCTATTTCTTTCTATTTCTTTCTATTATAGTAGAATGAAACATAGTAGAATAGAACGACTCTTTCTTGAAACTTAAAAGAATTTTTTACAAGAGTGAAACAAAACTAAAGAAAGAGAGAAAAAATAAAGTTTGGAAAAATGATTAATACAAAATAAATTTGATACATAATGATCAATTAAAGAAAAGAGTTGATACTACAATTCAACTACTCAATCAATTAGTAGTATCCCTAGAGTCCACTTCTCCCCCATACTACTAGCGAAAGAGAAAATGTAAAGACTACCATTAAAGCAGCCCAAGCGAGACTTACTATATCCATGTAAATTATGTCTCCTATTTCTATGAAGGAATTATTCTACTATTGATCAATAATCATAGTGGAATTAAGGGTACAGAGTCAAAATTCTGCTCTAAGACTACGGACGAATCGGTTAAAGGAATTTACTCCTATGAAATTCTTATATGATTTCTGGTAGAATTGGAGAGTATTAAGTATAAATATGATACATATACCTTTTCTTTAAAAAAGAAAGAGTGTGGGAATGTCCTGAATAGAAGACGCGGGAATAGAGAGATTTTTTCTTCCTTTTGTTACCTTTTTAAAAAGCAAAGGACGTCAGAATATACCATAAAATTAGGATACATAAATATTGATTGGATACCTACTTTACCCTTGTTTATTTTTGTCCTAAACCCCACTGCCTCACTTTCTCTCTTTCTATGAAAGAGTGAGCAGACCTTATCCACTCCACAACTCCGAAATTGATTTTTGATCAGCCTATTCAATCTGATTCTTGACAGAATCTGTAGCCTTTACTTTAGTGTATGTAGGTACCATAAGATGTACGAAGTCTATTGATATTTCTTCGCAAAGTCCCTTCTTCAATCTTAGATTGAAAAAAGACTTAGGGCCCTTTGGAAGTTTAAAATTCTAAAATCAATTCAAATTAATAAAAGAATAAGGAAACGCTACCTCATCTCTGTTGGTAGCTCCTCGTTTGGGCCACTGCTACCAAAACAAAGCCTCATTTGAGGATAGAACTATGGTATGGTATGGATTCTCAAAATCCAGTATCGCCAGACCTAGTTACTCTCTTGCCCCAACTTATGAGGGTACGAAATTTTTGAGTTTGATTAGTACTATAATCCTAAGTATTTTATTGATTAGGCGGCACCCAGATTTGAACTGGGGATAAAGGATTTGCAGTCCCCTGCCTTACCACTTGGCCATGCCGCCAAAAAATCCGATCTAAAATCGAGAAAAGAAAAAGAACAAGTATTCATCCATATTTTTTTACTAAACCCACCCTTTTTCTATTCTATTGAAATGGCAAAGGAGCAAAAGTGGATTTCCAGTCACAAACTGCAAAATTCAGAACAAATTGGAACCATTAACTAGAATTTTTTTTTTGAATTGCAGTAGTAAACGACTCTTAAATCAGTATTCTCTCCTTTAATGGCATAATAAAATAAAAATTTCCCTAATCTGTATATAGGTAAACTCCGGGTCCGAACAGCGTTATTATCTACGGATCCCCCTTATGTACATATCCCTACGGGGGATACAGATTATGGCCCCGCCTTCTTTTCTTGGCCCACACGAGTGAAATTACGATAAAAGAAAGGATATGTGAATAGGTGGATAACTCGATTAGCAAGTACTTAAAAAAGTAAGTACTTTATTTTAGGATTCTACAACAAAATCCTTTATTTTTCAGCAATTCTATTACTACGAAACAAAAAAGAACCTTAACATTCTTTTTGAAAATAAAACTAAGCGTACTATTCTAAATTCTAAATCGAACTAAAGTCAAACTTTCTAGTGCTTATAAATTATTATGGCTTTATTTCTTTCATAGAAAGGAGATAAAACGAGAAATCTTTGCTATCCAATCTGATTAGAATATCATAAAGTTTAAGTGGCAGAATTTTTTCTAGGACTTTTTTATCAATTCATTTTAATTCGATTTCTACTCTTGCCAAAGTCGAACTTTCGTCAAAATTATTTTTATTCATATGGATGAAATACATATATGAAATACGTATGTGGAGTTCCCTAGAATTTCATGTGATTCAGTAAACAGAATATAGATTCCATAATTGCTAGATTGATCCGTAGGGATTGATAAAGAGTGAGCTGATAATGGAATTTTTCTTCGATAAATAGGAAACTTAAGATTAAGATGCTCCGGAATGGAAATGAGGGAATGTCCACAATACCCGGATTTAGCCAGATCCAATTTGAGGGATTTTGTAGGTTCATTAATCAAGGCTTGGCAGAAGAACTTGAGAAGTTTCCAACAATTAAAGATTCAGATCACGAAATTGCATTTCAATTATTTGCAAAAGGATATCAATTGCTAGAACCCTCGATAAAAGAAAGGGATGCTGTGTATGAATCACTCACTTATTCTTCGGAATTATATGTATCCGCGAGATTAATTTTTGGTTTCGATGTGCAAAAGCAAACCATTTCTATTGGAAACATTCCTATAATGAATTCCTTAGGAACCTTTATAATAAATGGAATATACCGAATTGTGATCAATCAAATATTGCTAAGTCCTGGTATTTACTACCGCTCCGAATTAGACCATAAGGGAATTTCTATATACACTGGGACTATAATATCAGATTGGGGAGGAAGATCGGAATTAGTAATTGATAAAAAAGAAAGGATATGGGCTCGCGTGAGTAGAAAACAAAAGATATCTATTTTAGTTCTATCATCAGCTATGGGTTCGAATCTAAGAGAAATTTTAGATAATGTTTCCTACCCCGAAATTTTCTTGTCTTTCCCGAATGCTAAGGAGAAAAAGAGGATTGAGTCAAAAGAAAAAGCTATTTTGGAGTTTTATCAACAATTTGCTTGTGTAGGCGGGGACCTGGTATTTTCGGAGTCCTTATGTGAGGAATTACAAAAGAAATTTTTTCAACAAAAATGTGAATTAGGAAGAGTTGGTCGACGAAATATGAATCGGAGACTGAATCTTAATATACCTCAGAACAATACATTCTTGTTACCACGAGATGTATTGGCTGCTACGGATCATTTGATTGGAATGAAATTTGGGACGGGTATACTTGACGATGACGATATGAATCACTTGAAAAATAAACGTATTCGTTCGGTTGCGGATCTGTTACAAGATCAATTCGGACTGGCTCTTGGGCGTTTACAACATGCGGTTCAAAAAACTATCCGTAGAGTATTCATACGTCAATCGAAACCGATTCCACAAACTTTGGTAACTCCAACTTCAACTTCGATTTTATTAATAACTACTTATGAGACCTTTTTTGGCACATACCCCTTATCTCAAGTTTTTGACCAAACCAATCCATTGACCCAAACGGTTCATGGGCGAAAAGTGAGTTGTTTAGGTCCTGGAGGATTGACGGGGAGAACTGCAAGTTTTCGGAGCCGAGATATTCATCCGAGTCACTATGGGCGTATTTGTCCAATTGACACGTCCGAAGGCATCAACGTTGGACTTACTGGATCCTTAGCTATTCATGCGATAATTGATCACTGGTGGGGATCTATAGAGAGTCCGTTTTATGAAATATCTGAGAAAGCAAAAGAAAAAAAAGGGAGACAGGTGGTTTATTTATCACCAAATAGAGATGAATATTATATGATAGCAGCAGGAAATTCTTTGTCCTTGAATCAGGGTATTCAGGAAGAACAGGTTGTTCCAGCTAGATACCGTCAAGAATTCCTGACTATTGCATGGGAACAGATTCATGTTAGAAGTATTTTTCCTTTCCAATATTTTTCTATTGGAGGTTCTCTTATTCCTTTTATTGAGCATAATGATGCGAATCGGGCTTTAATGAGTTCTAATATGCAGCGCCAAGCAGTTCCACTTTCTCGGTCCGAGAAGTGCATTGTTGGAACTGGATTGGAACGCCAAACAGCTCTAGATTCGAGGGTTTCCATTATAGCCGAACGCGAGGGAAAGATCATTTCTAGTGATAGTCACAAGATCCTTTTATCAAGTAGTGGGAAGACTATAAGTATTCCTTTAGTTGCCCATCGGCGCTCTAACAAAAATACTTGTATACACCAAAAACCTCGGGTTCCGCGGGGTAAATCCATTAAAAAGGGGCAAATTTTAGCGGAGGGAGCAGCTACAGCTGGTGGGGAACTTGCTTTAGGAAAAAACGTTTTAGTAGCTTATATGCCGTGGGAGGGTTACAATTTTGAAGACGCAGTACTAATTAGCGAACGTTTGGTATATGAGGATATTTATACTTCTTTTCACATCCGAAAATATGAAATTCAGACGGATACGACAAGCCAAGGCTCCGCTGAAAAAATCACTAAAGAAATACCACATCTAGAAGAACATTTACTCCGCAATTTGGACAGAAATGGAGTTGTGAGGTTGGGATCCTGGGTAGAAACAGGCGATATTTTAGTAGGTAAATTAACGCCTCAGATATCGAGCGAATCCTCGTATATCGCAGAAGCTGGATTATTACGGGCCATTTTTGGTCTTGAAGTATCCACTTCAAAAGAAACTTCTCTCAAACTACCTATAGGTGGAAGAGGGCGCGTTATCGATGTGAAATGGATCCAGAGGGACCCCCTCGACATAACGGTTCGTGTATATATTTTACAGAAACGTGAAATCAAAGTTGGGGATAAAGTAGCAGGAAGACACGGGAATAAGGGGATCATTTCCAAAATTTTGCCTAGGCAAGATATGCCCTATTTGCAAGATGGAACACCTGTTGATATGGTCTTCAATCCCCTGGGAGTACCCTCACGAATGAATGTGGGACAAATATTTGAAAGCTCGCTCGGATTAGCGGGGGATCTGCTAAAGAAACATTATAGAATAGCACCCTTTGATGAGAGATATGAGCAAGAGGCTTCAAGAAAACTTGTGTTTTCGGAATTATATGAAGCCAGTAAACAAACAAAAAATCCATGGGTATTTGAACCCGAGTACCCGGGAAAAAGCAGAATATTTGATGGAAGAACAGGGGATCCCTTCGAACAACCTGTTCTAATAGGGAAGTCCTATATTTTAAAATTAATTCATCAAGTTGATGAGAAAATCCACGGACGTTCTACCGGGCCCTACTCGCTTGTTACCCAACAACCCGTTAGAGGAAGAGCCAAACAAGGGGGACAACGAGTAGGAGAAATGGAAGTTTGGGCTTTAGAAGGATTTGGTGTTGCTCATATTTTACAAGAGATACTTACTTATAAATCTGATCATCTTATAGCTCGCCAAGAAATACTTAATGCTACGATCTGGGGAAAAAGAGTGCCTAATCACGAGGATCCTCCAGAATCTTTTCGAGTGCTCGTTCGAGAACTACGATCTTTGGCTCTAGAACTGAACCATTTCCTTGTATCTGAGAAGAACTTTCAGGTTAATAGGGAGGATGTTTGATCAGAATAAATATAAATTCTTTTCTTATTTCTATTTTATGATTGACCAATATAAACATAAACAACTTCAAATTGGACTCGTTTCCCCTCAACAAATAAAGGCTTGGGCTAACAAAATCCTACCTAATGGGGAAGTCATTGGCGAAGTCACAAGGCCCTCCACTTTTCATTATAAAACTGATAAACCAGAAAAAGATGGATTGTTTTGCGAAAGAATCTTTGGACCCATAAAAAGCGGAATTTGTGCTTGTGGAAATTCTCGAGCTAGCGTAGCTGAAAACGAAGACGAAAGATTTTGTCAAAAATGCGGGGTAGAATTTGTTGATTCTCGGATACGAAGATATCAAATGGGATACATCAAACTGGCATGTCCAGTGACTCATGTGTGGTATTTGAAAGGTCTTCCTAGTTATATCGCAAATCTTTTAGATAAACCCCTTAAGAAATTGGAAGGCCTAGTATACGGCGATTTCTCTTTTGCTAGACCCAGCGCTAAAAAACCGACTTTCTTACGATTACGAGGTTTATTCGAAGATGAAATTTCATCCTGTAACCACAGCATTTCTCCCTTTTTTTCTACTCCAGGCTTTGCAACATTTCGAAATCGGGAAATTGCGACAGGAGCAGGTGCTATTAGAGAACAATTAGCGGATTTGGATTTGCGAATTATTATAGAGAATTCCTTGGTTGAATGGAAGGAATTAGAAGACGAGGGGTATAGTGGAGATGAATGGGAAGATAGAAAAAGACGAATAAGAAAAGTTTTTTTAATTAGACGAATGCAATTGGCGAAACATTTTATTCAAACAAATGTAGAACCTGAATGGATGGTATTGTGCTTATTACCGGTTCTTCCTCCCGAATTGAGACCCATTGTTTATAGGTCTGGGGATAAAGTAGTGACTTCGGATATTAATGAACTTTATAAGAGAGTTATCCGTCGGAACAACAATCTAGCCTATCTATTAAAAAGAAGTGAATTAGCGCCAGCAGATTTAGTAATGTGCCAGGAAAAATTGGTACAAGAAGCCGTAGATACACTTCTTGATAGTGGGTCTCGCGGGCAACCGATGAGGGATGGTCACAATAAAGTATACAAGTCACTTTCGGATGTAATTGAGGGTAAAGAGGGGAGGTTTCGCGAAACGCTGCTTGGGAAACGGGTCGATTACTCGGGGCGTTCTGTCATTGTTGTAGGTCCTTCGCTTTCATTACATCAATGTGGATTACCTCTAGAGATAGCAATAAAGCTTTTTCAGCTATTTGTAATTCGCGATTTAATCACGAAACGTGCTACTTCTAATGTCAGGATTGCTAAAAAGAAAATTTGGGAAAAGGAACCCATTGTATGGGAAATACTTCAAGAAGTTATGCGGGGGCATCCCGTACTGTTGAACAGAGCACCTACCCTGCATAGATTAGGCATACAGGCCTTCCAACCCACTTTAGTAGAGGGGCGTACTATTTGTTTACATCCATTAGTGTGTAAGGGTTTCAATGCGGACTTTGATGGGGATCAAATGGCTGTTCATCTACCTTTATCCTTGGAAGCTCAAGCAGAAGCCCGTTTACTTATGTTTTCTCATATGAATCTCCTGTCTCCCGCTATTGGAGACCCTATTTGCGTGCCAACCCAAGACATGCTTATCGGACTTTATGTATTAACGATTGGGAATCGCCGAGGTATTTGTGCAAATAGATATAATAGTTGCGGAAACTATCCAAATAAAAAAGTAAACCACAATAATAATAATTATACGAAAGATAAAGAACCCCATTTTTCTAGTTCCTATGATGCATTGGGAGCTTATAGACAGAAACGAATCGGTTTAAACAGCCCTTTGTGGCTCCGATGGAAACTAGATCAACGCGTCATTGGATCAAGAGAAGTTCCGATTGAAGTTCAATATGAATCTTTTGGGACTTATCATGATATTTATGCCGACTATCTAATAGTCGGAAATAGAAAAAAAGAAACCCGTTCTATATACATTCGAACCACTCTTGGTCATATTTCTTTTTATAGAGAAATAGAGGAAGCCATACAAGGATTTAGTCGGGCCTATTCATACACTATCTAAATCTAAACAAGGAAGTTAGATTCGGCGATGCCCCTTTCGGGGGGCATTCCGATTTCGCTAGTACCATCTTTTTTGCCACGCAAATTCAGATTGAGATTGAGGAAAGGGGGTAAATTAAGTTTTCGAATCACTGACTCAGGCCTATTGTCGAATCCTACTCAGCAATTGTCGAATCCTACTCAATCAAAAAGGGGGTACTTATGTATGGCGGAACGGGCCAACCTGGTCTTTCATAATAAAGAGATAGACGGAACTGCTATGAAACGACTTATTAGCAGATTAATAGATCATTTCGGAATGGGATATACATCCCATATACTGGATCAAATAAAGGCTCTGGGCTTCCATCAAGCCACTACTACATCGATTTCTTTAGGAATCGAGGATCTTTTAACAATACCCTCTAAAGGATGGTTAGTGCAAGATGCGGAACAACAGAGTTTTCTTTTGGAGAAACACTATTATTACGGGGCTGTACACGCAGTAGAAAAATTACGCCAATCCGTTGAAATATGGTATGCTACAAGTGAATATTTGAAACAAGAAATGAATTCGAATTTTCGGATAACGGATCCTTCTAATCCAGTCTATCTAATGTCTTTTTCAGGAGCCAGAGGAAATGCATCTCAGGTACACCAATTAGTAGGGATGAGAGGGTTAATGGCGGATCCTCAAGGACAAATGATTGATTTACCTATTCAAAGCAATTTACGCGAGGGGCTTTCTTTGACAGAATATATAATTTCCTGCTACGGAGCCCGCAAAGGGGTTGTAGATACTGCTGTACGAACAGCCGATGCTGGATATCTTACACGAAGACTTGTTGAAGTAGTTCAACATATTATTGTGCGTAGAAGAGATTGTGGTACTATCCGAGGTATTTCTGTGAGTCCTCAAAATGGGATGACAGAAAAACTTTTTGTCCAAACACTAATTGGTCGTGTATTAGCAGACGATATATATATCGGTTCACGATGCATTGCTGCTCGAAATCAAGATATTGGAATTGGATTAGTCAATCGATTCATAACTGCCTTTCGAGCACAACCGTTTCGGGCACAACCAATATATATTAGAACCCCTTTTACTTGCCGGAGCACATCTTGGATCTGTCAATTATGTTATGGGCGGAGTCCCACTCATGGCGATCTGGTCGAATTGGGAGAAGCTGTAGGTATTATTGCGGGTCAATCAATTGGGGAGCCGGGGACTCAACTAACATTAAGAACTTTTCATACTGGTGGAGTATTCACAGGGGGTACTGCCGACCTTGTACGATCCCCCTCGAATGGAAAAATCCAATTCAATGTGAATTTGGTTCACCCCACGCGTACCCGTCATGGGCAGCCCGCTTTTCTATGCTATATAGACTTGCGTGTAACTATTCAGAGTCAGGATATCCTACATAGTGTGAATATTCCGTTAAAAAGCCTGATTCTAGTGCAAAATGATCAATATGTAGAATCCGAACAAGTAATTGCGGAGATTCGTGCCGGAACATCAACTTTGCATTTTAAAGAAAAGGTACAAAAGCATATTTATTCCGAATCAGACGGGGAAATGCACTGGAGTACTGATGTTTACCATGCGCCCGAATATCAATATGGTAATCTTCGTCGATTACCAAAAACAAGCCATTTATGGATATTGTCAGTAAGTATGTGCAGATCCAGTATAGTATCCTTTTCACTGCACAAGGATCAAGATCAAATGAATACTTATTCTTTTTCTCTTGACAGAAGATATATCTTTGACCTCTCAATGGCTAATGATCAAGTAAGCCATAGACTGTTGGGTACTTTTGGTAAAAAAGATAAGAAAATTCTTGATTATTTAACGCCAGATCGAATCGTGTCCAACAATCATTGGAATTTTGTCTATCCTTCTATTCTGCAAGATAATTCGGATTTGTTGGCGAAAAAGCGCAGAAATAGGTTCGTCATTCCATTACAATATCATCAAGAACAAGAAAAAGAGCTAATATCCTGTTTGGGGATTTCGATTGAAATACCCTTTATGGGTGTTTTACGTCGAAATACTATTTTTGCTTATTTTGACGATCCCGGATACAGAAAAGATAAAAGAGGTTCAGGAATTGTTAAATTTCGATATAGGACCCTAGAGGAAGAATATCGGACCCTGGAGGAAGGGTATAGGCCTCTAGAGGAAGACTCAGAGGACGAATATGAGAGCCCAGAGACCGAATATAGAACTCTAGAAGACGAATATGAAACCCTAGAAGACGAATATAGGACTCTAGAAGACGAATATGAAACCCTAGAAGACGAATATAGGACTCTAGAGGCCGAATATATAACTCTAGAGAAAGACCCAGAAGAAGAATACGGGAACCTAGAGAACAAATATAAAACTCGAGAGGACGAATATGGAACTCTAGAGGAAGAAGAATATGGGAGCCGTGAAGATGGCTCAGAGAACGAATACGGGGCTTTAGAAGAAGACTCAGAGGAAGACTCCGAGGACGAATATGGTAGCCCAGAGGAAGATTCTATCTTAAAAAAAGAGGGTTTTATTGAGTATCGAGGAACAAAAGAATTTAGTCTAAAATACCAAAAAGAAGTAGATCGGTTTTTTTTCATTCTTCAAGAACTGCATATCTTGCCGAGATCCTCATCCCTAAAGATACTTGACTATAGTATTATTGGAGTGGATACACAACTCACAAAAAATACAAGAAGTCGACTAGGTGGATTGGTCCGAGTTAAGAGAAAAAAAAGCCATACGGAACTAAAAATCTTTTCCGGAGATATTCATTTTCCTGAAGAGGCAGATAAGATATTAGGCGCCAGTTTGATACCACCAGAAAGAGAAAAAAAAGATTCGAAGGACTCAAAAAAAAGCAAAAATTGGGTTTATGTTCAACGGAAAAAAATTCTCAAAAGTAAGGAAAAGTATTTTGTTTCAGTTCGACCTGCAGTCGCATATGAAATGGACGAAGGGAGAAATCTCGCAAGACTTTTCCCGCAAGATCTCCTGCAAGAAGAGGATAATCTCCAACTTCGACTTGTCAATTTTATTTCTCATGAAAATAGCAAGTTAACTCAAAGAATTTATCACACGAATAGTCAATTCGTTCGAACTTGCTTGGTAGTGAATTGGGAACAAGACGAAAAAGAGGGGGCTCGTGCTTCCCTTGTTGAATTAAGAACAAATGATCTGATTCGTGATTTCCTAAGAATTGAGTTAGTCAAGTCCACTATTTCATATACAAGAAGAAGGTATGATAGGACAAGTGCAGGACCGATTCCCAATAATAGGTTAGATTGCAACAATACCAATTCCTTTTATTCCAAGGCGAAGATTCAATCATTTAGCCAGCATCAAGAAGCTATTGGCACCTTGTTGAATCGAAATAAAGAATACCCATCTTTGATGATTTTGTCGGCATCCAACTGTTCTCGAATTGGTTTATTCAAGAATTCGAAATATCCCAATGTGGTAAAAGAATCGAATCCTAGAATTCTTATTCGAGATATTTTGGGGTTCTTAGGCGCTATTGTACCTAGTATATCGAATTTTTCTTCATCTTACTATTTATTAACACATAATCAGATCTTGTTAAAAAAATACTTGTTCCTTGACAATTTGAAACAAACCTTCCAAGTACGTCAAGGGATTAAATACTCTTTAATAGATGAAAATAAAAGGATGTCGAATTTCGACAGTAACATCATGTTGGATCCATTCCATTTGAATTGGCACTTTCTCCATCATGACTCGTGGGGGGAGACATTGTCAATAATTCACCTTGGGCAATTTATTTGCGAAAATGTATGTCTATTTAAATCGCACATAAAAAAATCTGGTCAAATTTTCATTGTTAATATGGACTCCTTTGTTATAAGAGCAGCTAAGCCTTATTTGGCCACTATAGGAGCAACTGTTCATGGTCATTATGGAAAAATCCTTTACAAGGGGGATAGGTTAGTTACCTTTATATATGAAAAATCAAGATCTAGTGATATAACGCAAGGTCTTCCAAAAGTAGAACAAATATTCGAAGCACGTTCAATTGATTCACTATCGCCGAATCTCGAAAGGAGAATTGAGGATTGGAATGAGCGTATACCAAGAATTCTTGGAGTTCCCTGGGGATTTTTGATTGGAGCTGAGCTAACCATCGCCCAAAGTCGTATCTCTTTGGTTAATAAGATCCAAAAGGTTTATCGATCCCAAGGGGTACAGATCCATAATAGACATATAGAGATTATTATACGCCAAGTAACATCAAAAGTACGGGTTTCCGAAGATGGAATGTCTAATGTTTTTTTACCTGGGGAATTAATAGGACTATTGCGAGCGGAGCGAGCGGGGCGAGCTTTGGATGAATCGATCTATTATCGGGCAATCTTATTGGGAATAACAAGGGCTTCCCTGAATACCCAAAGTTTCATATCTGAAGCAAGTTTTCAAGAAACTGCTCGAGTTTTAGCAAAAGCTGCCCTACGAGGTCGTATTGATTGGTTGAAAGGCCTGAAAGAAAACGTAGTTCTGGGGGGAATTATACCTGTTGGTACCGGATTCCAAAAATTTGTGCATCGTTTCCCACAAGACAAGAACCTTTATTTCGAAATTCAAAAAAAAAATCTATTCACGTCAGAAATGAGAGATATTTTGTTTCTCCATACAGAATTAGTTTCTTCTGATTCTGACGTAACAAACAATTTCTATGAGACATCAGAACCCCCTCCTATTTATACGATTTAAGGATATATAAAGCGGATTTTTTTACTTTAATTGAAACTATACTTTTGACCTTAGAATGCTAACAGGTCTGATTTTAGATTTTGTATTTTCATATTTTACTAAATAAAAGAAGTCAGTTAATTTATTAAGGCTGTGTTTATATCATGGGCCAATTCTGAATAGAAGGTTCCATCGGAACAATTATTATTTATTTCAAGATATTTCGGCTCTTTCTTAATCTTCAAAAAGAAATCAATTCTGTAATGGTAAGACGAAAAAAAGAAAAAAAAAGGAAGTATGGAAAAAATGAAAAGAAGATATTGGAACATCAATTTGAAAGAGATGATAGAAGCGGGAGTTCATTTTGGTCATGGTATTAAGAAATGGAATCCTAAAATGGCTCCTTACATCTCGGCAAAGCGTAAAGGTACTCATATTACAAATCTCGCTAGAACGGCTCGTTTTTTATCAGAAGCTTGTGATTTAGTTTTCGATGCATCAAGTGAGGGAAAAAGCTTCTTAATTGTTGGTACCAAAAAAAGAGCAGCGGATTTAGTAGCATCAGCTGCAATAAGGTCTCGTTGTCATTATGTTAATAAAAAGTGGTTCAGTGGTATGTTAACGAATTGGTCGATTACCAAAACTAGACTTTCTCAATTTAGAGACTTAAGAGCGGAAGAAAAGATGGGAAAATTCCACCAGCTCCCAAAAAGAGATGTCGCAATCTTAAAGAGAAAATTATCTACCTTGCAAAGATATCTCGGCGGGATTAAATATATGACGAGGTTGCCCGACATTGTGATTGTCCTTGATCAGCAAAAAGAGTATATAGCTCTTCGGGAATGCGCTATTTTGGGGATTCCTACTATTTCCTTAGTCGATACAAATTGCGACCCGGATCTCGCGAATATATCGATTCCTGCCAACGACGACACTATGACTTCAATTCGATTGATTCTTAACAAATTAGTATTTGCAATTTGTGAGGGACGTTCTCTCTATATAAGAAATCATTGATTAAGAAGAATAGCAAATTCTTAAGCAACTACGTAGATTTATGGGATCAGTTACTATTTTTTTTTGTTTTGCATAGATAAAAGAAGGGGAATATTGATATATATTAGAGGGTATTGATATATATTATCATTTGATGTGATTTCTTGGTATCCTAAATATAAGATTAATACTTCAAGTTGCTGAGTTGAGAAAGAGATGGTTGAATCAAAAGAATTCCTTTTTTGAAGTTCAATTTTTATCAGAGGACAATATGAATATTACACCATGTTCCATTAAAACACTCAAGGGGTTGTATGATATATCGGGCGTAGAAGTGGGCCAACACTTCTATTGGCAAATAGGAGGTTTCCAAATTCATGCCCAAGTACTCATCACTTCTTGGGTCGTAATTACTATCTTGCTGGGTTCAGTTATCATAGCTGTTCGGAATCCACAAACCATCCCAACCGACGGTCAGAATTTCTTCGAATATGTCCTTGAGTTTATTCAAGATTTGAGCAAAACTCAGATTGGAGAAGAATATGGTCCCTGGGTTCCCTTTATTGGGACTATGTTCCTTTTTATTTTTGTTTCGAATTGGTCGGGTGCTCTTTTACCTTGGAAAATTATAGAGTTACCCCATGGGGAATTAGCAGCGCCCACGAATGATATAAATACTACTGTTGCTTTAGCTTTACTCACATCCGCAGCATATTTTTATGCGGGTCTTAGCAAAAAAGGATTGAGTTATTTCGAGAAATATATTAAACCAACCCCAATCCTTTTACCAATTAACATCCTAGAAGATTTCACAAAACCATTATCACTTAGTTTTCGACTTTTCGGAAATATATTGGCGGATGAATTAGTCGTTGTTGTTCTTGTTTCTTTAGTCCCCTTAGTAGTCCCTATACCGGTCATGTTTCTTGGATTATTTACAAGCGGTATTCAAGCTCTCATTTTTGCAACGTTAGCCGCAGCCTATATAGGTGAATCCATGGAAGGTCATCATTGAATTGACTAATTTGGAAATAGTCTTTTTTTTTAGCTTAGCCCAATTCATGCATGGTTACAGATAATCCTCCTGGTTAGAAAACTAACTAGCGTATGAATATATAACCTAGAGTTGTAGGAGAGAGAATAGACTATATTACGGAATTGTTAAATTATATATGCATTCAGGGGGGCGAAATCTGGTTAGATCTATATCCTTAATGTCTATAAGACAGTCATCTTTTGTGCGGCTTTATAAGGAATGATTTTGGAATTGGATTCAATAAAAATAAGAAAATATGTAAACAAAATAGAAGAAACAAATGTATATAGGATTTTATTTATTTCTAAGTTAGATTAGATTCATTTCCGATATATAGAATTCCGGAATTGGATTCCATATCCAGTTCTATGCAGCATATTGTTATCAATTGTATATATTGATTTGATTACTATTGGATTTTGATTAGTTCGATTTCAATAGGGGTTCCTCCTGTATTTTGTCTTTTATTATGGATTAGATGAAGGGAAAAAATGGGAACTCAAGGATATCGAAGAGTAAAAAAAGATGGAATGAAAGGTTGGTTGGAAAGAAATAGAATAATGAAAAGCATATGGATTTACACAAACCTCTAATGATTAGAAACTAAAAACGAGATCTCGAAGTAGTTCGGACGATTTAGATTATCTGTACTTTTTAGTTACTTCTACCCAATAGAGCTTAGACGTTAAAAGTAATAATTTCTTGGTTGATTGTATCCTTAACCATTTCTTTTTTTTTTTTTTTTGACACGAGGAACTCACCATGAATCCAATAATTGCTGCTGCTTCCGTTCTTGCTGCTGGATTGGCTGTAGGGCTTGCTTCTATTGGGCCTGGAGTTGGTCAAGGTACTGCTGCAGGACAAGCTGTAGAGGGTATTGCGAGACAGCCAGAAGCAGAAGGGAAAATACGAGGTACTTTATTGCTTAGTCTAGCTTTTATGGAAGCTTTAACAATTTATGGATTGGTTGTGGCACTAGCGCTTTTATTTGCGAACCCTTTTGTTTAATCCTAAAAAAGAAAATAAGTTCTTTAGATTAGATACTTTTTTCTTTTTTTCGTAAATTGGTATTTGCTTCCGTAATTCCAAGTATATCAATACTTTTATTTATTATATTATTTCAGGAATTTTTTATTTATCGGGACAGACAATACCCCGGGAAGAGTTGATTTGAGCATGATCAATTTAGGTAGAAGATATGCTCGCCCTCTTCCTTCCCGTCCTTAGTTTAGGATGGTGGAAAGTCTTTTTCCTTTTATTTTAGGACATTTTAACAAAGGAGATCTTTCACAGGTCAAACGAGACCTAAGACTTAATCTAAAAGAAATTATTAGATTGAATCTATTTGCATTAAAAAAATTGCATTAAAAAAACCCATAAAAAAAGGGCGAGCGAAGTAAGTGATCGAAAAACTTTCTTCTTTGTTCGTCCTATCTATAAGAGGAGAGCATATGAAAAATGTAACCCATTCTT